TAAAAACTTATAATAATGTAAATAAAAACATTTTGGAGCCATAAAAAAATGGCTCTGGACTTTTCTGTCTTTGAAGTTATGGTTAGAAACGTTAATTGTCTCGGGGACAAGGTTTATAGTGGTGGGGTTAATTAAGAGTTAAACTAGGGTTGATACTATTTTCAGGCGGGGCTTTGTTGGGCTCCGTCTAACACTTTTTAAAATTTTATTATGTTGATCAAAAAAACTTATAATAATGTAAATAAAAACATTTTGGAGCCATAAAAAACGACTCGAGGTTTTCCTGTTTCCGGGGGGTTTACAGGAACGTTAGTTATCTCAGGAGTTTAGGGGGGTAGGGGGGTTTAACGCTAAAAAACCAAAAGGGGGTCATATAGATATCTTCCGATTGAAATTTCACTATTTATGTCCTTGATAACCTAATATGTAATTCTTTTATTAAAGACTTTTCACCACTCAAACTATTTCCCTGCTTCCTAGGATAACTCCCACCTTGTGGGCAGATTTCATGCACTGTGAGATGTCTATTGAAAAGGAAAAGAAAAAAAAGATACCAAATGCCCGATGGAAAGAATGCTCGGCATGGGGGATGCTCCCGCTATTGATTTCCACCATTAACTTATGCCAGCGTAGGATGAACGTATGGGGAGGTTTACAAAAGGTGGACCTGAAATAGGAACCAAATGCCAGGAATAATTCATATTGTGAAACCCCCACAATTATTGTCCCTCACCTTCAATAACCGTTAACATTAAGAAATGGACTTGTTGGTCGGTTCTTACTACATTAAATATTTTTACATTGTCGGGATTTTGAATAAAGGTATAACTTAACTTATGAATTTTTGTGTTAGGTCTTAAGTTTCGTCTGGTTTCTATAACTATCCATTATTAGTTTTTAAGTTTTGCTTAATGTATTGTATGCGTGTTATGTATTACCTGAATGGTTTAACCCTAGATATGGTTATAAAACATGTATGTACTGGAATGCTATTGAAATGGTTAATATAAATTAATGTTGATAATACATATATGTATTATCAACATTGTTGTAACGCGAAATTACAAAGAATAGTTTAACTAAGAATCCTGGCTTTGGGAGCCAGGGGTGGGAGTTAAAATCTCCTTTCTTTGAGCAGTAGGGAGGATTTTAACCTCCGGCAGCTGGTTTACAAGACCAGGGCTCTGACGCTGAGCTACTAATGCATGCTCATTCAAGTGCCTTGTCCTCTGCATAGCCTGCTAACGGTGTTAGGACTAGGAAGAGGAAAAAATATAAGAAGGATGCTACTTGTCCAATAATGACAAATGGGTGTGATACGGGCATTCCTCCAATTCAAGTGAGAATAAGGACGTCTGCGATAAGTGTTCAAAACAAGAATTGTGTGAGTGGACGGAAAGTGAGGCTTCGTTGTTTAGACGTATGCAGAAATGGCACGAGTATCAGGACAAGGATGGAGGCCAGGAGAGCTAAGACCCCTCCGAGCTTGTTGGGGATAGAGCGTAGGATCGCATATGCAAATAGGAAATATCACTCTGGTTTAATGTGAGGGGGAGTGACTAGGGGGTTGGCAGGGGTGAAATTGTCCGGGTCTCCTAACAGGTTGGGTGAAAATAGAGCCAGGCATGTAAGGGCAATAATGAGTACAACAAAACCTAGTAGGTCTTTATAGGAGAAGTAGGGGTGGAAGCTTATTTTATCTGCGTCTGAATTTAGGCCAAGGGGATTAGTTGAGCCTGTCTGGTGAAGGAATAGGAGGTGAACTAGAGTTGCGCCTGCAATGACAAAGGGGAATAAAAAGTGGAAGGCAAAGAATCGGGTGAGGGTTGCGTTGTCTACTGAAAACCCACCTCAGATTCATTGAACAAGAGCATCTCCAACATAGGGTACGGCAGAGAGTAGGTTGGTGATGACGGTGGCACCTCAAAAGGACATTTGACCTCAGGGTAAGACGTAGCCGACGAAAGCAGTCATTATAACTAGAAGTAGTAGGACTACACCTACGTTTCATGTCTCTTTGTAAAGGTATGAGCCGTAGTAAAGGCCTCGGCCAATGTGGGCATAGATACATACAAAAAAGAAGGATGCGCCGTTGGCGTGGAGATTTCGGATGAGTCATCCGTAATTTACGTCTCGACAAATGTGGGCAACGGAGGAGAAAGCCGTAGCAATATCAGAGGTATAGTGTATGGCTAAGAATAGCCCTGTAAGGATTTGAATAATTAAGCAGAGTCCTAGAAGGGAGCCGAAGTTTCATCACACTGAAATGTTTGAGGGGGCGGGTAGGTCAACTAGGGCATGATTTGCGATCTTAAGGAGAGGGTGTGTCTTTCGTAGACTTGCCATTAGTAGGTTCTTGTAGTTGAATAACAACGGTGGTTTTTCAAGCCATTAGTTCTGGTTAAAGTCCTGGCAGGAATTATGACTTACATTATGTCTTTATTTTTAATTGGTTTAGTTTTAGGGCTGGTTGCAGTTGCTTCTAACCCTTCTCCCTACTTTGCTGCCTTAGGGTTAGTAGTTGTGGCGGGCATGGGCTGTGGAGTGTTGGTTGGTTATGGGGGACCTTTTTTATCTTTAGTGCTGTTTTTGATTTATTTGGGCGGCATATTAGTTGTATTTGCATACTCAGCGGCTCTTGCCGCTGAGCCTTATCCAGAGAGCTGGGTAAGTGGTCCTGTTGTAGGTGATATAGTTATGTACTTGGTTGGGGTGGGGGTAGCTTCTAGCGTATTTTGAGGGGGGTGATATGAGTCTTCATGAGTGCCGGCTGATGAGCTTAGCGAGCTTTCTGTTCTGCGAGGGGATATCGGAGGGGTTGCGTTAATGTACTCGTTGGGTGGAGGTATGCTAGTGCTTAGTGCGTGAGTTTTACTTCTTACTTTATTCGTTGTATTGGAGTTAACCCGGGGATTAAGCCGGGGGGCTCTTCGGGCGGTTTAACGGGTGAATAAGAGGGCGGCGAGGGTCAGGGTTAGAAGGAATAGGGTGAGGTATGTTTTAATTATTCCTTGTTGGGTGTTGCTCGTTGTTGTAATCAGGGGCATATTTGACGAAGAGATTGCCTTGGGGCCCACTTTTTCTAATCAAGTTTGGTCAATTAGCTGGCTGGCGAGTGTCTGTCCTAGAACTAGGTTTAGTTTAGGGGTAAATCGGTGAATGATTGATGGGAAGAAGCCTAGCATGTTGGAGAAGTGATGAGTAACTAGATTAGGGGTAATTTTATACTGTTTATTGGTGAGTGTTGCTAGTTCCAGGGCGATAAGCAACCCTATGATTGTTACTGTGAGGGCGGCTAGTTTGAGCAAGGGAGGTATAGACATTACAGGGGTTTTAAGGGGGGTGATGCTCGAGATAATTAGGAGGCCGGCGACGATACTTCCTCATGCAAGTCGTTTTAAGGGGTTAATAACTGCTGGGTTATTTTCATTAATAGGGGAGATAGAATTAAACCGGGGGTGACCCATTGAGACAAAAAATACTACTCGGAGGCTATAGATGGCCGTGAATGAGGTGGCCAGGAGGGTTAGAACTAGGGCTCAGGCGTTTAGGTGAGATGTGTTTAGTGCCTCAATAATAGCATCTTTGGAGAAGAATCCCGCCAGGAAGGGGGTGCCTGTTAGGGCTAAGCTGCCAATAGTAAGGCAGGAAGATGTAAAGGGGGCAAGGTGGTGTATACCTCCCATTTTTCGGATGTCTTGTTCGTCATTTAGGCTGTGAATAATTGAGCCGGAGCATAGGAATAGTATTGCCTTAAAGAAGGCGTGGGTGCAGATGTGTAGGAAGGCTAATTGAGGCTGATTTAGCCCGATAGTTACTATTATTAGGCCAAGTTGACTTGATGTAGAGAACGCTACAATTTTCTTGATATCATTCTGGGTCAGGGCGCAGGTGGCCGTAAATAGCGTTGTTAGGGCCCCTAGGCATAGACAAGTGGTGAGGGCGGTTTGGTTGTTTTCTAGGAGGGGGCTTGTCCGGACTAGGAGAAAAATGCCGGCGACGACCATGGTGCTTGAATGCAGTAGGGCAGAGACCGGTGTAGGACCCTCTATGGCAGAGGGAAGTCAAGGGTGAAGACCAAATTGGGCCGATTTGCCTGTGGCGGCAATAATAAGGCCCAGGAGCGGCAAAGTAAGATCTATATTTTTTGTTGCTACAAAGATCTGTTGTAATTCTCAGGAGTTGGCGTTGGTTGCTATTCAGGCCATCGTAAATAGCAAGCCAATGTCCCCAACCCGGTTGTATACAACTGCCTGAAGGGCCGCTGTATTGGCATCTGCTCGCCCGTATCATCAACCGATGAGAAGAAATGATATAATGCCTACTCCCTCCCAACCAATGAAAAGTTGAAATAGGTTGTTCGCTGTGACAAGAATAATTATGGCAATGAGGAAAATTAATAGGTATTTAAAAAATCGGTTTATGTAGGGGTCTGCATGTATATATCATGATGCAAACTCTAAAATTGACCAGGTAACGTAAAGGGCAATGGGGACAAAGATAACTGAGTAGTGGTCAAATTTGAAGCTAATGTTTACGTCGAAGGTTAGAGTATTTATTCAATTTCATGAGGTGATGATTGCTTCTGCGCCTTCGTTTAAGAAAAGAAATAGGGGGATTAGGCTGACGAAGAAGGCCAAGGCAACCGCTGTCTTAACATGGGAGACGGCCCAGCCGGGGTTTCGGGGGCGAGGCTCTAATGTTGTGAAGATGGGGTATGCCAGTAGTAAAAAAATAATGACTAGGCTAGATGATATAATAAGTGATGAGGGGTGCATAGCTGCTACTTGGATTTGCACCAAGAGTTTTTGGTTCCTAAGACCAATGGATGAGCTGTTATCCTTTAGGAGCGGTTCGAGTGAGCCCTGGGGTCCAACCAAGGTCGCGGAGATTAGCAGTCTTCGTTGCTGGCGAGCCTCTCTCGGTGGATAAGGGGACTTTAACCTCTGTCTTTAGAATCACAATCTAATATTTTTGTTAAACTATACCTACAGGCGGTTCAGCCTCATACTAGTTCGGGCTTTAGGACAAGTAGAAGCAGGGGAAGAAGGTGAAGGGCTATGACTAGGTGTTCCCGTGTATATGAGGGGTTTAGGCTAATAATATGTGCGGGGAGGGGTCCTCGCTGGGTTATAAGAAATATATAAAGTGAGTAGCTTGCGGTGATCAGGGTTCCTGCTCCTGTGAGTACTAGGGTTCATCATGATCAGCCAAATAGTGAGGTGATAATTAAAAGTTCTCCCATGAGGTTGGGTAGTGGCGGAAGGGCTAAGTTTGCGAGGCTGGCAATAAATCATCATGTTGTTATAAGTGGAAGTACTATCTGTAGTCCTCGGGCTAAAAGCATAGTTCGGCTGTGCAGGCGTTCGTAATTTGTGTTGGCTAAGCAGAAGAGGGCTGAGGATGTTAGGCCATGTGCAATTATAAGGATTACGGCCCCGGCAAAGCCTCAGGGTGTTTGGATGAGAATGCCCCCAACGACTAGGCCCATGTGGCTTACGGATGAATAGGCGATAAGGGATTTAAGATCTGTCTGACGAAGGCAGGTTGAGCCAGTTATAATTACACCTCAGAGGGCGAGGATAATAAAGGGGTAGCTTAGTTCTTTTGTGAGGGGGTCTAATATAACTATTATTCGGATCATACCGTAGCCTCCTAGTTTTAGGAGAACTGCAGCTAGTACTATTGAGCCTGCAACTGGGGCTTCAACATGTGCTTTTGGAAGTCAAAGATGTGCCCCATATAGGGGTATTTTTACCAAAAATGCAATTAGGCAGCCTGCTCATCAAAGTTTGTCAGCATAAGATGAGAGGGGGGTGGTGTTAGCATATTGAATAGTTAAGAGGGATAGGGAGCCTGTATCTTTTTGAAGAAGTAAGAGGGCTACTAGTAGTGGGAGAGAGCCGGCTAAGGTGTAAAATAAAAAATACACCCCTGCATTAAGGCGCTCTGCTTGATTTCCTCATCGGGTGATGAGAATTAAGGTGGGGATGAGGGTGGCTTCAAATATAACATAAAACATAAGAAGTTCAGTGGCACTGAATGCTATAATAAGGAACACTTGTAGGGATGTCAGCAGGGTAATATATATTCGCTGGCGGTTAATGGGCTCAAGTGCTGTGTGGCCCTGGCTTGCCAAAATCATGAGGGGTAGCAGTCAGCAGGTGAGGACTAGGAGGGGTGTTGAGAGAGGGTCTGTGGCCATGAAGGGTGTGAGGCAGGATCAGCCTGTTTCTGATGTATTTTTTAGTCAAGTGAGGCTGGCTAATGCAATGACTAGGCTGTGGGAAAGGGTAGTAGGTCACAATCATTTGGCTGGGGTGAGCCAGGCTGTGGGGAGAAGCATTAGGGTTGGAATTAGAATTTTTAGCATTGTAAGAGGTTTAGGGTTTGAAGGCGGTCTGAGCCATGTGTACGGGCTGTGGCTACCAGTAAAGCAAGCCCTGCGCTTGCTTCACAAGCTGAAAAAGCCAGTAGGAGTATAGGGGCCGCTGAGAAACTTGTAGAGCCTAGTTGTAGGGTTCAAATTGAAAGCCCGATAAATAAAGAGAGTATCATCCCTTCTAAGCATAGAAGAGCGGAGAGGAGATGGGTTCGATGGAATGCTAGGCCTGTCAGTCCTAGGGTAAAGGCCGATGAAAAAGCGAAGTGAGCGGGAGTCATCAGACAATTATGGACTTTAACCATAAGCTTTTGAGCCGAAATCAAATATTTTTCTTAAACTAATTGGCTATTCGGCTCATTCTAGTCCGCCTTGAATTCACTCGTAAATTAGCCCAAGGGTGAGTAGAATAAGTACGGCCACGGCTCAGAAGAGTGTTAATAAGGGGGAGGTAAGTTGATCTCCTCAGGGGAGGGGAAGGAGGAGTGCAATTTCTAAGTCGAAAAGGAGGAAAAGAATAGCGACTAGGAAGAAGCGGAGGGAAAATGGTAGGCGGGCCGACCCTAAAGGGTCAAAGCCACATTCATAGGGGGATAGCTTTTCGTGGTCGGGGGTCATTTGGGGAAGTCAGAAGGATACAATGGCCAGGACTAGGGAAAGCATAATAGTGATGGTAATTACAGCTATTGCTAAGTTCATTATCTTTCCTTGGATTTTAACCAAGACCGGGTGATTGGAAGTCACTTATACTAGCTTTAGTACTAGAAAGATTAAGAGCCTCATCAGTAGATAGAGATATACAGGAATAATCACACAACGTCTACAAAATGTCAGTATCAGGCAGCTGCTTCGAACCCGAAGTGGTGTTCGGATGTAAAGTGGTATTGGATTTGTCGTAGAAGGCAGACAGCTAAGAATGTGGAGCCAATGATAACGTGCAGTCCGTGAAATCCGGTGGCTACGAAAAAGGTAGAGCCGTATACACCATCTGCAATTGTAAAGGGGGCTTCATAGTATTCTATGGCTTGAAGGAATGTGAAGTAGAAGCCTAGAAGAATGGTCAGGGTTAGTGATTGAATGGCTTGTTTTCGTTCGCCCTCCATGATGCTGTGGTGGGCTCAGGTAACTGTGACCCCGGAGGCAAGCAATACAGCTGTATTAAGGAGGGGGACTTCGAATGGGTCAAGGGGTGTAATGCCCGTTGGGGGTCAGCAGCCTCCTAGTTCAGGGGTAGGGGCGAGGCTTGCGTGGTAAAAGGCTCAGAAGAACCCTAGGAAGAAAAAGACTTCGGAGGTGATGAAAAGAATTATTCCATACCGAAGACCTTTTTGTACGGGGGGTGTGTGATGTCCTTGGAATGTACCCTCTCGTACGATGTCTCGTCATCATTGATATATTGTAAGAAGTAGCAGAGCTGTTCCTAAGGTTATTAAGGTTGTTGAGCGAAAGTGAAATCAGGTCGCGAGGCCTGATGTTATCAGCAGGGCAGCAATTGCCCCTGTGAGGGGTCAAGGGCTGGGGTCAACTATGTGGTAGGGGTGTGCTTGATGGGCCATTAGACGTTTTCTTGTAGATAAAGTGTTAATAGGAGGACGAAGACGTAAGCTTGAATTATTGCTACGGCAACTTCTAATAGGGTGAGGAGGACTAGAACCGTTGTTGTGATAATTGCTACCGTTGGTATTAAGGGAAGAAGGACGAAGGCGCCTGTGGCAATTAGCTGAATTAAAAGGTGACCAGCTGTAAGATTGGCTGTTAGCCGGACTCCTAGGGCAAGGGGGCGGATAAAGAGGCTAATTGTTTCGATGATGATGAGTACAGGAATAAGAGGTCCTGGTGTGCCTTCTGGTAATAAGTGTCCTAGGGCATGGGTTGGCTGGTTGCGCATGCCAATAATGACGGTCGCTAGTCAGAGGGGAACGGCAAGTCCTAAATTTAAGGACAGCTGGGTAGTCGGGGTAAAGGTATATGGGAGAAGTCCTAACATATTTAGGGTGATTAAAAAGATTATCAAGGAGGTTAGGAGGGCAGCTCATTTATGTCCCCCAATATTTAAGGGGAGTAGTAGTTGTTGGGTAAAGCGGTTAATAAATCAACCTTGAAGTGCGAGGAATCGGTTGTTTAATCATCGAGTTGTAGGCATAGGGTAAAGAAGTCAGGGTAGGGTGAGGGCAAGGGCTATTAATGGAATCCCAAGATAGGTGGGGCTTATAAACTGGTCAAAAAAGCTTAGTGTCATGGTCAAGTTCAGGGGTCTGTTTCGGCTTTTTTTGCGCTTTGTAGAGTGGGGGTATTTGGGAAGGTGTGGGCTGTGACTTTAGCAGGGATAACGGCCAGGAAGACCATTCATGAGAAGACTAAAATAGCAAATCAAGGTGCGGGGTTGAGTTGGGGCATGTCGCTGGGGGTGGCTGGGAGTCACCAATCTTTAGCTTAAAAGGCTAACGCTATACCCTATTTAGCTTCCTAGCGAGGCGTCTTCAAGTATTCGAGATGATCAGTTTTCAAAGTGTTCTAGGGGAACTGCTTCCACTACAATAGGTATAAAGCTGTGATTTGCTCCGCAGATCTCCGAACACTGTCCGTAGAATACGCCAGGTCGGGATGCGATGAAGGCTGTTTGGTTAAGGCGGCCTGGGACTGCGTCCATTTTTACCCCTAGTGCTGGGACTGCCCACGAGTGGAGTACGTCGTCTGCAGAGACTAAAACTCGGATGGGGGATTCAACTGGAATAACCATGCGGTGGTCGGCTTCTAATAGGCGGAATTGTCCGGGGGTCAGGTCTTGGGTGGGGATCATATATGAATCGAAGCCAAGGTCCTCGTAGTCAGTGTATTCGTAACTTCAATATCATTGGTGGCCAACGGCTTTAATTGTTAATAGGGGGTTGTTAATCTCATCCATAAGATAAAGGATGCGAAGAGAGGGAAGTGCAATTAGAATTAAAATGATTGCTGGGAGAATTGTTCAGATAATCTCAATCTCTTGTGAATCTAAAATATATTTGTTCGTTAATTTAGTGGTAACTATAGCAAGAATAATATAAAGCACTAGTGCGCTAATCAGGAAAACGATTATTAAAGCATGGTCGTGAAAATGAAGAAGTTCTTCTATAACAGGTGAAGCTGCATCTTGAAATCCAAGCTGTGACGGATGGGCCATTGAAAACAAGACACGCGGGGGTCTAACCCACACTTCCGCCTTGACAAGGCGGTGTAATATACCTTTTTACTAGTGTCTTATGAAGAAAGTGGCAGAGCGGTTATGTGGTCGGCTTGAAACCGACCTATGGGGGTTCGACTCCTCCCTTTCTCGTTAGTCTGCTTGTACTTGTACAAAGGCAGGCTCCTCGAATGTGTGATAAGGGGGAGGGCAGCCATGAAGTCATTCTACATTGGTTGTTGTTAAATCTGTTGCTAGGACTTCACGTTTGGCTGCGAATGCCTCTCAAATAATAAATAAGAACATAATGACAGCCACCAGGGAGATAAGTGATCCGATTGAGGAGACTGTATTTCACAGGGTGTAGGCATCAGGGTAGTCGGAGTATCGTCGGGGCATTCCGGCTAATCCTAGGAAATGTTGTGGGAAGAAGGTTAAATTTACGCCTAAGAACATGATGCCGAAGTGGATTTTTGTTCAAGTGCTGTGAAGGGTGTAGCCTGAGAATAGTGGGAATCAGTGTACGAAGGCGGCGACGATGGCAAATACGGCCCCCATAGATAATACATAGTGGAAGTGGGCTACTACATAATAGGTGTCGTGGAGTACAATATCTAAGGATGAATTGGCTAGGACGATACCTGTAAGTCCCCCTACTGTAAATAGGAAAATAAAGCCGAGAGCCCATAAAAGGGGTGTCTCTCATTTAATAGAGCCTCCGTGAAGGGTTGCAAGTCAGCTAAATACTTTTACACCGGTGGGAATTGCGATAATTATTGTGGCGGATGTAAAATAGGCACGCGTGTCTACGTCCATGCCGACTGTGAACATGTGGTGAGCTCATACAATAAAGCCTAGAAGGCCAATAGCCATCATTGCTCACACCATGCCTATATAGCCAAAGGGTTCCTTTTTACCAGAGTAGTAGGCTACAATATGTGAAATTATACCGAAGCCAGGGAGGATAAGAATATATACTTCTGGGTGTCCAAAGAATCAGAATAAGTGTTGGTAAAGGATAGGATCTCCTCCCCCCGCGGGGTCGAAGAAGGTGGTATTAAGATTTCGGTCCGTAAGGAGTATTGTGATGCCTGCAGCAAGGACGGGTAGGGAGAGGAGGAGAAGAACAGCGGTAATTAGGACAGCTCACACAAACAGGGGTGTTTGGTATTGAGAGATCGCTGGGGGTTTCATGTTAATAATTGTGGTGATAAAATTGATTGCCCCGAGGATTGAGGAAATACCTGCTAGGTGAAGCGAAAAAATTGTCAGGTCGACGGATGCCCCTGCGTGGGCTAAATTACCAGCCAGGGGTGGATACACTGTTCAACCGGTTCCGGCACCCGCTTCTACTCCGGAAGAGGCAAGTAGTAGTAGGAAAGAGGGGGGAAGAAGCCAGAAACTTATGTTATTTATACGAGGAAATGCTATATCTGGGGCTCCAATCATTAGCGGGATTAGTCAGTTTCCGAAACCTCCAATCATAATTGGCATTACTATAAAGAAAATCATTACGAAGGCATGTGCTGTAACGATTACATTATAAATTTGGTCGTCTCCAAGGAGAGCGCCGGGTTGGCTTAGTTCTGCTCGAATAAGTAGGCTTAGGGCTGTGCCTACTATACCAGCTCAGGCACCAAATACTAGATAAAGGGTGCCGATGTCTTTGTGATTAGTGGAGAAAAATCAACGTGTGATGGCCACAGGTAGGATGGCTGAGTTTTTAAGCGATGGATTGTAGCCCCACAAACAGAGGTTTGAGTCCTCTTCTTACCAGAAGCCTTGAGGTGTTATACATATCAGATTGCAAATCTGAAGGTGCAGACTAGTCGTCTGCCGGGGCTTTCCCCCGCCTTGCCCGCCTTACGGCGGGGGAAAGATTAGATGGATGCTCGCTGGTTTGAGCGCTTAGCTGTTAACTAAGATCTTGCAGGATCGAGGCCTGCCCTTCTAGTAAGGCTTTAGCTTAATTAAAGTACCTGTTTTGCATACAGGAGATGTGGGGTAGTGTCCCGCAAGTCTTATCAGGGGCTGGGGGACTTCCACCCTCACTTAGGGCTTTGAAGGCCCTTGGTCTTGTTTTAACCTAAGTCCCTTAAAGGGTTATTAGTGCTATTGCGGCGGGTGTGAGGGGCAGAAGCAGTAGTGTGGCCATGGCTGAGGTGGCAAGTGGCAGTGTTAATTGCAAGGTGGGGAGGCGTCAGGGGGAAATTGCGGTGAGGTTGTTAGGGGAAATAGTTAGTGTAACTGCATATGATAGTCGTAGATAAAAGTACAGGCTAAGGAGGGCGGTCATTGCTGCTAGTGTTGCGGCTGGGGCAAGGTCTTGTTTAGCAAGTTCCTGAAGGATAAGCCATTTTGGTATGAAACCTGTGAGTGGGGGGAGGCCTCCTAGTGATAGTAGCAGGAGGGGTGCTAGGGCGGTTAAGGCGGGGGCTTTCGCTCAGGAGGTTGCTAGGGTATTAATGCTGGTTGCTTCATTTAGTTTAAATATAAGGAATGCTGAGAATGTTATAATAAAGTACGTGAGTAGTGTTAAAATAGTTAAGGAGGGGGAGAATTGTAGAACAATTACTATTCAGCCGAGGTGTGCAATGGAAGAATAGGCAAGGATCTTGCGTAGTTGGGTTTGGTTCAGGCCTCCTCAGCCTCCTACAACGGTTGAGGTAAGTCCTAGAATAACTAAAAGGGTTGTATTAGTACAAGGGGTCTGGACTAGCAAGGCAAAAGGGGCAAGTTTTTGTCAGGTTGATAAAATAAGTCCTGTGGTAAGGTCTAGGCCTTGGAGTACTTCAGGTAGTCATGAGTGTACTGGTGCGAGGCCCACCTTTAATGCGAGAGCCAAGGTAACTAGAGCAGTTGGGAAAGGGTGGGCAATTTGTAGGAGGTCTCATTGTCCAGTTAATCATGCATTGGTGGTGCTGGCAAAGAGTAGTATGGCTGCTCCGGCAGCTTGAATTAAGAAATATTTAGTGGCTGCTTCAACTGCTCGAAGGTGGTGGTGTTGGGCTATCAGGGGGATAATAGCTAGGGTATTTATCTCTAAGCCTATTCAGGCGAGTAGTCAGTGGGAGCTCGCGAAGGTGGTAGTAGTACCTAAACCAATACCAAATAGCAGGGTGGTTAAGATGTAAGGGTTCATTAGCAAAGGAGGGATTTTAACCTTCGTGTTTGGGGTATGGGACCAAGAGCTTAGAATTAGCTGACTTTGCTAGGAAATAGTGTAGTGGGAGCACCAGGAGTTTTGCTCTCCTTAGGCGGGGTTCGAGTCCCCCTTTTCTAAGAAGCGGGGGGGATTTGAACCCCCATAAGTCACTCTATCAAAGTGGCCCTTTACTTCAGGCACGGCTTCTTATCTATAGTTGAGGTGGCAACCCAGCAAATGCGATTGGGAGGGCCAGGTGTCAAATAACTAGGGCTAGTGTTAGGGGGAGAAAGTTTTTTCAAATTAAGTGCATAAGCTGGTCGTAGCGGAATCGTGGGTAGGAAGCTCGGACTCATAGAAATAGGACAGATAGAAGGGCTGCTTTGGTTATTAGGTTAATTGCGGTTAGTTCAGGTAGTATTGGAAAATGGGAGGCTCCTAGGAAGAGGGTGGCGGAAAGTGTATTTATGAGTAGAATATTGCCGTATTCGGCCAAGAAAAATAGGGCGAATGGGCCGCCTGCATACTCTACATTGAATCCGGAGACTAGTTCGGATTCACCTTCAGTAAGATCAAAAGGTGCACGGTTTGTCTCTGCAAGGGTGGAGATATATCATATTGCGGCAAGGGGTCAGGCTGGAAGTAATATTCAGACGCTTTCTTGGGCGATATTAAAGGTTTGAAGGGTGAACCCTCCTGTAAAAATAATGGTACTTAAGAGGATTAGGCCCAGACTAACTTCATATGAAATGGTTTGGGCTACGGCCCGGAGGGCTCCAATTAGGGCATATTTTGAATTTGAGGCTCATCCTGAGCCCAGGATGGAGTAGACCGCAAGGCTTGATAGGGCTAAAATAAATAGAATTCCGAGGTTTAAGTCAATGACTGGGTAGGGGAGAGGCATGGGGGCTCAAAGGGTCAGGGCGAGTGTGAGCGCAAGAATGGGGGCGAGAAGGAAAAGTACGGGGGAGGAGGTGGATGGACGAACGGGCTCTTTAATAAAGAGTTTTACACCATCGGCGATAGGTTGTAACAGTCCATATGGCCCTACAATATTTGGACCTTTTCGTAGTTGTATGTACCCTAGTACTTTACGTTCCAGAAGTGTAAGGAAGGCGACGGCTAATAGGACCGGTACAATGAAGGCCAGGGGGTTGAGAATATGGGTAATAAGAACTGAGATCATAGTTAAGGAGAGGACTTGAACCTCTGTAAAAAGGGCTTAGGTCTTTTGCATTCACCGGGCTCTGCCACCCCAACATGCCGTTCTCTCAGGCACGGGGGGTATGCCCTCTTGCCTACTTTAGTTGTCTTCATTAGGTGGGGGTGAGGCTTGCTTAGAGCATGGGCCTCTTCTTTTCGGTCCTTTCGTACTAGAAAAGAGCACACCATAGATAGAAACTGACCTGGATTACTCCGGTCTGAACTCAGATCACGTAGGACTTTAACCGTTGAACAAACGGACCCTTAATAGCGGCTGCACCATTAGGATGTCCTGATCCAACATCGAGGTCGTAAACCCCCTTGTCGATATGGGCTCTAAAAGGGGATTGCGCTGTTATCCCTAGGGTAACTCGGTCCGTTGATCGGCATTGCCGGATCTTATTGGTCAGATATTCTGTTAATTAGAGCTGCGGCTCTTAATTGTAGGAGGGGTGCTCCCTTTCCACGTGGGGGTTTTTTGTTTCCCCGCGGTCGCCCCAACCAAAGACATTAGGGAAGGATTCCATTAGTTCAGGCCCTTATTGGGGGTTATTTGACAGGATCTTCTTTGGTGTCTAAAGCTCCATAGGGTCTTCTCGTCTTATGTTTATATCCCCGCTTCTGCACGGGGAGATCAATTTCATTGACTTGAAAGAGGAGACAGTTAAGCCCTCGTTGTGCCATTCATACAGGTCTTCATTTAAAAGACAAGTGATTGCGCTACCTTTGCACGGTCAAAATACCGCGGCCGTTAAACTAATAGTCACAGGGCAGGCGGGACCTCTTATTCTTTAGCTTTGCAAGAGGCGATGTTTTTGGTAAACAGGCGAGGCTTGATTTGTTTGCCGAGTTCCTTCTCTTTCTTTTAGTCTTTCCTAAAGTGCACACCTGTGTAGGGTTAACGGTTTGTGTTTGAATTTTTTTCTGGTTGTTTGGGTTGTTGTTCAGGGCCCTCTTCGTTTGGGGTCGTTAATGCTCGGTGCGGGTTCGTTCCGAATTACATGTGTGCAGGGAGAGAGGCTTGGCTCTCTTATTACTCATATTAGCAGGGTCTCTCCCATGTTTGCATGGGATGGCCCGGTAGGAAAGGGGGGAGTAAGAATTAATGATCAGGATAGAGAGGGGTAGTGATGTATTTGAGCTATAACGCTTTCTATTGGGATGGCTGCTTTTAGGCCCACCCAAATACTTACCTTTATTTAATTATGATCTTTTTCCTCCCGGGAAAGTTGTATCTTGTTTCAAAGGGGCTGTACCCCCTTTGAATAACTCTCACAGCTTCTTGTGTTATCAGGTGGGGTAATACTGATTTGAATAAAGAATCTGGGGGGCTGAACTTCTATCCAGTTCCCGGGCAACCAGCTATAACTAGGTTCGGTAGGTTTATCACCTCTACTCAAAGCTCGTTCCACTCTTTTGCCACAGAGACGGGTTCGCCCTATAAATAGGCTGTCTTGGAGTAGCTCCCCTAGTTTCGGGGTGTCAAACTAAAGCACTCTTTGCTTGGGTCACGCTAGCTAAATCATGATGCAAAAGGTACGAGGGTAAATCTCTGCTTTACTTGGCTTTACTGGGTTCTTTCATTTCTCTTTCAGCAATCCCTTGCGGTACTTTCTCTATTGCTCCTGGGTCCTTTTTCTGTCGCCCATACTAAAGGGGAAAAATGGTTTGTTTAATTAAAACACTCGTGTATTTGGGGTTATAAATAGTGGTTGGTTGTTGTTGTGTTTGTGGGCTAGCTGTTGGGCGTCAGGGTGATCCGATTTGCACGGGTGTCTCTTCAGTGTAAGGGAAGTGTTATTCTATTTTAACTACACTCTGATATTACCAAGTGCACCTTCCGGTACCCTTACCATGTTACGACTTGCCTCCCCTCCGCGATTTTTGGGTTTTTAATTATTAAAAGTGGTAAGCTTGGGGAGAGTGACGGGCGGTGTGTGCGCGCTTCAGGGCCGATTTCAGCGGAACACGCTATTTCCCGCTTACTACTAAATCCTCCTTCAGGTGCGTATTTCAGTGCACCATTCGTGTTCCCTATTGTAGGGAATGTAGCCCATTTCTTCCCCCTCCATGCGCTACACCTCGACCTGACGTTTTGGGTTTTGCCAGTTGTGCTTACTTTTAGGCCTTCACAGGGTAAGCTGACGACGGCGGTATATAGGCGGGATAAACAAGGAAGGGTGAGGTTGAACGGGGGTTATCGGTTCTAGAACAGGCTCCTCTAGGGGGGTCTAAAGCACCGCCAAGTCCTTTGGGTTTTAAGCTGATGCTCGTAGTTCCCAGGCGGGCAGGGTATGTGATATATTGCCAAGGTTTAGGGCTAGGCATAGTGGGGTATCTAATCCCAGTTTGTGCCAGAGCTTTCGTGGGGTCAGGGGTTGTAAAGCTACCTTCGTGGTTGGTCTTCTTGCCTTCGGATGCGTATAACAGCTTTGAAGGTGTGCGGCTTTAGTTTTTATTTTCCATAACCACTCTTTACGCCGAATGGTATCAACTCGGGCCTCTCGTATAGCCGCGGTGGCTGGCACGAGTTTTACCGGCCCTCTTAGCTTTAACTAAGTCAAGTTTTCACTTATGGCTTAATGTTTATCACTGCTGAGTTCCCTTGAGGGTGTGGCTAAGCAAGGTGTCATGGGCTTACAGGTGTGTGCCTGATACCAGCTCCTTGCTCCCGGGCAGGGAGCTGTAGGGCATTCTCACAGGGGGGCGGATACTTGCATGTGTAAATTTGGCTAAAGTTGATAGTAAAGTCAGGACCAAGCCTTTGTGCTGGCGGGGCTTTCTAGGGCCCATCTTAACATCTTCAGTGTTATGCTTTAATTAAGCTACGCTAGC